TATTTGTTTGACACTATTAAATGAAGCGATGTTTTTAGTGAAAATTGGTTGACCCTAACCTTATATACTTAATATATTTAACAATCTTAGAATATTTATTTATTATTTATAATATAATACATAGGATCATCGGTAAATTGGAAAAAGGGTTAGAACGAAGTTATCGTGCCTATCCAATAATTTCAATGTTTGAATCTAGGATTTATAATTTAAGATTTATATGATCTTATCAATTTTGATAATTTTTTTTTATTACATTATTAAAGACCTTATCGAAAACTTAGAGCGGCTTGCCAAACAAATGCTAAGAGAAAAAATAATACAGGTATGACTGGCATAACATCTACGATTGGATTTAAAAAAGCATAGGCCTCAGGCAATTTTGAAAAGAAAAAACGACTCGAATAAGGCGTAAAATTAAGACAGATCAAACTAAAGATATTAAATATAACAACCATTTTTTCGTGAAGATAATTGCATTTTTATTGAGTTTTTAATAAAAAAAAATAAAGTAAAAAGGTAAAGTAAACAATCAAAAAACTTATATTCTCTTATGAGAATATAATAAATTAGACTCTCACATACTATTTTAATTCAATTATATGTAATGATCAATGAATTGTGGGTTTCATTCAATATTTAGACATGTTAAAATACTAGCAACAATTTAATTAATCTATTCCATATAAATTTTTACTACAATACGTTTTATTAGTATTGAATTGAATAGAAATCGAAGTGGGGCGTAGTCAAGTGGTAAGGCAACGGGTTTTGGTCCCGCCATTCGGAGGTTCGAGTCCTTCCGTCCCAGAGCGCACCTGTTTTATCAGAATATAAGTTTTTTTGATTTCGATTTTTTATACCTATTTTTTTAGGGTTGCTAACTCAACGATAGAGTACTCGACTTTTAAGTGCTGCTAGGCTCTTTTACAGATTTGGATGAAGCAAGGTATTTGTCCATACCATCAGTAAAGTTTGTAAAACTACAACTGATCCCGGAAGTAAGTGAATGGAAAAAATAGCATGTCGTATCAATATCATAAAGTAAAAGTTAAGTTGAGTGAATAAATGGGTGAAGTACTACGATTCCAATTATAGATAAAAAATTAAGAACCGAGCCTCTGTTCTTAATTTTTTAAGGATTCCTCGATCTAAGTATACGTTAAACAAATATTAGTGACCGATGCAGTAAATTCTACTCCCATAAGTGGGTAGTGTATTGTTGATGATTTTTTTTTTTGAACAAATCCTAATTCTTTTCCATTCCATAATTATAGTGGAATAATGGAGATGAGTATGTATAAAGAAAGAACATATTGATAAAACCCCTTTATTTATTTTCCAAAATCAAAAGAGCGATTGTCTTGAAAAAATAAAAGATTTAGAATTATCTTGTTATCGTATAATGTAATGAATATAAACCGATTGGGTAGAAAAGCAGAAGATAGAGTCCGTCTATCACGAGGTATCTATCTTTTTCTTACTATTTTAGTATTACTAGAAAATAATAATCTGATTATGAATAATAATAAAACAAATAAAAATGGAAGAATTAAAAAAAAATTTAAACCGACGGAAACAGGACTTTTATTTTTTATATCCACTTTTTTTCCAGGAGTATATTTATGTATTTACTCAAAATCGTAGTTTCAATCGATCAAGTTTGTTCGAAAATGTGGGTTATGACAAAAAAGTTAGATTACTAATTGTGAAACGCTTAATTACTCGAATGTATCAACAGAATTATTTTATTATTTATACTAATTATTCTAACCAAAATACTTTTTTTGGGCACAACAAGCATTTTTATTTGCAAATCATATCGGGTAAATTAGTAGTTAGTGCGGAAATTAAACTTTGCCTATGCTTAGTATCTTCCCTCGAAGATAATAAAATAGATGAATCTAAAAATTTACGATCAATTCATTCCATATTTCCCTTTTTTGAAGATAAATTCTCCCGTTTAAATTATGTGTCAAATATACTAATACCTTATCCGGTTCATCTTGAAACGTTGGTTCTAATTCTTCGTTGCTTGGTGAAAGATAATTCTTCTTTGCATTTTTTACGATTCGTTTTGCACGAGAGTCGTAATTGGAACCATTTTTTTTTCCAAAATAAATATATTTCCACTCTTTCAAAAACAAAAAGAAATCAGAGAGTATTCTTATTCTTATATAATTCTTATGTCTGTGAATACGAATTCGTTTTTGTTTTTTTACGTAACCAATCCTGTCAGTTACGATCAACATTTTTTGTAACCTTTTTTGAGCGACATTTTTTCTATGGAAAAATAAAAAAAGAGCATCTTGTAAATGTCTTTACTAAAGATTTTAAAGCCATTTCCTGGTTGTTCAAAGATAGTTTCATGCATTATGTTAGGTATCAAGGAAAATGCACTTTGGCTTTAAAACGGGCGTCTCTTATTCTAAATAAATGGAAATATTACCTTGCCCTCTTTTGGAAATATCGTTTTTATGTGCGGTATCAACCAGAACGG